TGTTTTTCACAACATACAGATATTACTAAATAGATTTGTTTGTAATCAAGATATGATGGTAACATAGGTCACACACCCTAGTTGAATTCAACTAATTAAAAAATAAAGTATGGCCGGATTTTTCATCATATGATATGTTCATTCCCTTCATATTGAAGGGGTTTATAGCTACTTAATTTGAAGAAAAAACCTTAGGTCTCATATCTTTTTAAATTTTCAACGATACATTTTATTTTGAATTACACTAAGAAAGAGCACTTCTTTCCTATATCTTATTCTTTATCCATTCAAATTAAACTTAAAAAAATGGGGTAGCCAAATTATTAGGATCTCTTTATTCTAAACAAGAGGAGGGTTATTACATTCAATTAATGGGATTAAGTCTCTTAAGACAAGACTGGGTTTGGGTAAACTAAAAAATTAGGAGCAAGCGCCTAATCTGGACTTGTTTGTCTTTGTCCCTAGAGAGTATCCTTTACCCAAAAGGTATCCTTTTTTATTTTTGTTCTGATTCAGCATTCCCAGAGCGTCGTGGGATAGATAGTTCTTAATTAGTAACAGTAACAGGAGGTCTTATTTTAAATATATGTATATCTGTGTATGTCCGAATCTCATTAATAACGAATCAAGTTACATATGTAACGGATCCATAATAAAGACTGTAGTTCAGTCTATCTCATAGGTACGAAAAACCCCTAATTCGTTCATCTTATCTTATTAATAAAATTCGAATCGAAAGAACAAGTACTTAAATATTCTCTTCGATCGGTCTTTTTTATCTATCTCACACAAAAAAATAAAATGGGTTTTTTTTGTCAATCCATTTATCTGCTTTAAATCGTTGATGATTCAATTCGAAAAGAAACAGATATTTTAATTTTTTTAATAAAAAGTAAAGTTAAAGTGTTGCATTCATACAATAACATACAATAATAGGTGGGATCTTGCTAAGATTGCTTCAAAAAAATTTTTGCCATCTTTGTATAGAAGAATTTGTATAGAAGAAAAAAGGGTATAGATTAATATGTTTATGTATCGACGGAACCAATGACTATTCATGATTCCATAATTGAATCAATTCCATATGGGTTCCAAATTAGAGGAATTTTTTGTTATGGTAAAACTTCGTTTGAAACGCTGTGGTAGAAAGCAACGTGCGACTTGAAGGACACGATCCGTTGTGGATTTTTATTCTTACATCCGCCATCTTTTCTATGAATGAAGGTGCTCTTGACCCGACATCTGTTCTGTTTTCACTAGAATCCTTTTTTGTTAGGTTGTAATGAATATAGTACATGATGGAGCTCGGGTAGAAAGTATGGATTCATCTTTCAGGGGGCAAGAATCTAGGGTTAATACCAATCAATAAATTGGAACAACTTTGTAAGTATATCATATATATCAATATAGAAATTGAAAGGATCCGATTCAGTCAAGTTTTTAATTAAAAAGCAAAATTTGTTGAAATTGAGAAAAGTCTTTCGATTCAAAGTGTATCACGCGGGAATCGAGCGTTTATATGATTCTTTGATAGAAAGAAATCACAAAAGGGGTATGTTGCTGCCATTTTGTAAGGATTAAGAAGCACCGAAGTAATGTCTAAACCCACTGATTTAAAACAAAAAAAGGATCCCAGAACAAGGAAACACCGTTTTTTCAATTGTCTCAATAACTGGATAATAATAAAGATTAAATTAGACAAGCAAGAGGGGGTTAAAGACCATTCAAAAAATGAAATAAATTGCCTAAAGATTTTTTTCTTTTAAGCTCTTTGAGAATTATCCAACTTGAGTTATGGGTACAAATGATTTTTATTTTTTCAGGAAGGAGGAAGAAAAAAATGAGTTAAATCCCATTCTAATTTATTTTATCAACTCCTTTGCCAGAAATTAGAATTCTATACGTATACAAAACTCCAAATCATTTTTTCTCGAGCCGTACGAGGAGAAAACTTCCTATACGTTTCTAGGGGGGGTCTTGTTCATTTACTTAGATCTATCCCAATGAGCCGTCTATCGAATCGTTGCAATTGATGTTCGATCCCGAAGAGAAGGAAGAGATCTTCGGAACGTAGGTTTTTATGATCCGATAAAGAATCAAAGTTATTTAAACGTTCCTGCTATTCTATATTTCCTTGAAAAGGGCGCTCAGCCCACAGGAACTGTTCGGTATCTTTTAAAAAAGGCAGAGGTTTTTAAGTAACTTGGTCCTAATCAAACAAAATTGAATTAATGAAATAAAGAAATAGAAAGGGATAGTAATTCTTATATAAATTTTTGTATTTATATATATACTTTTTTACTTTTTTGGATTCTACTCATATCTATTTTTCATTGCTTCTATAAAATCTCATGTTCTAGAACGACAAAACTCGAGTTGCTTGATCCTAGAAATATAAAATTCTGGGAGTTCCTTCAATTGGTCGGTTTTCGTTGAATATAATAAGTAATAACCAAGGAATCCTCCCTTTTTTATTCTAGTTACTTATTATTGATTATTG